AAAAAAACTATTGAATTAGCACTACATATTTAATAAAGATAAATACAAAAAGGTATAGGCGTAAAAAAAATTCGGAGAGAAGTATAAAAAAATCTTGATTGGGTTTACGCAATCAATATAAGTAAAAAAAGTAAGCTTAAATCCCATGTTTTTTTTATGAACAAATAAAATAAAAAAAAAAGTTAAAGTTTCAACGAAAAATAAACCATTATTGAATTAGCGATAATGTAAAATTTGATATTTATAGATCCAACTATTTCATTCATTTATTTCATCACTTGATCTTTTTTCTATCTATCTGTCTTATATGAATTTATCTCACTAAAATAAAAAGAAATTTTTGTCGTTATAGACGACGACATCTTATGGTAGTAATAATAAATTGAGTAGGAATAGAGCAAAAGAGGGGGGGTTGTATAGAAAGGGTTATACAAAGTTATATACAAGTCACCCCCCCCCCTTTTTTTATTTATTGTATTTCATTAATTTAATGTAATCTGTTAATTAAGAGAAAGGTCCATAAAAACTCCCGCCTTCTTTGAAATGTCATGAACAGTTCCCGTAGGTTGAGCGCCCTTTTCAAGGAAATATAGAATAGCAGGAACATTTAAATAAGTTTGATTCTTTATCGGATCATAAAAACCCACTTTCCGAAGATCTCTTCCTTCTCTTCTGGATCGAACATCAATTGCAACGATTCGATAAACCGCCCATTGGGATAGATGTAGATGAATAATACCCCCCCTAGAAACGTATAAGAAGTTTTCTCCTCGTACGGCTCAAGAAAATTAGAAATTATGTCTATATATAGAATTTATAATTAATGTCAAATAGATCCATCAAATCATCAAATCAATTAAACTATGATTTAAGTACTTTTTCTTATTCTTGCCCGAAAAAGAAAAAAATCATTCGTATTCACATCCTCCTAACTCAAGTTGGATAACTCTCAAATAATCCAAAGGAAAACCTTTAGGCATTTCCTTTATTGAGCGGTCTTTAACCACACATTTTTTGTCTGTCTCCTTTATAATTTATTTTGATTCTTCATTATGATCTATTTTTTGAGACAACTGAAAACGGTATTTACTTGTTCCAGGATTCTTTATCGTTGCCTTGAATCGTTGGGTTTAGACATTACTTCGGTGATCTTTAATCATTTAAAAAAATGGCAGCAACATACCATTTTTGCAATTTCTTTCTATCAAAGAATCATACAAATGGTTGATTCCCATGTGATACACTTTTGATCGAAAGAGTTTTACCAATTCCAATAAATTTTCGTTATGAATTTTAAACTTGTTAGAATTGGATCCTTTCGATTTCTATATCGAAAATATACTTACGAAGTTGTTTCAACTTATTAATTAACACTAACCCTAGATCCATGTCCCTAAAAAATGAATCAATACTTTTTACTCGAGCTCCATCATGATCATGTACTATTTACATCGCAACCCTCAAAAAATGAGGTTTTTCCAGTGGAACAGAACAAACGATGTCGAGCCAAGAGCACCCTCATTCCTATATAATTAATATAAAAAAATGGTGGATGTAAGAATCCACAACCGACCATATCCTTCAAGTCGCACGTTGCTTTCTACCACATCGTTTTAAACGAAGTTTTACCATAACATTTCTCTAGTAGGTTGCTGTAACCAGTATGTAATTGATTCAATTATGAAATCATGAATAATCATTGGTTCGGTCGATACATAGTAATCTATACTTTTATGAATGGGTAGTTTCTGAAGAAGTCTCAACAAGAATTCAATTTACCCCATATAATATATCTATTTTTTTTTAATTTAATGGGGTGGGGAATAAAGTTTTCAATGAAATAGAACGATAACAAGACATACATATAAGCATTTCCTCATTTTCTGCGTAGTTTATTTGACCTGAAAAATTCAATAATCTTTCTGCAATTTTTACCTAAGGTAATGTAATAAGGTAAAGTGAATAAGATAATAGATTTTGTCTCAATTGTTACATAGATTTACAATTATTCATTAGAATTAGAGAAACCACAAAATACTTAAAAACGAGGTTCAAAGAAAATACATATGTTATGTATGTAACTTGATTGTTTTTTAATGATACTCGGACAGACGCAGACATTGAAATTGGTATTTTTTTTTTTCGTTGACGATTAACTCCTATCTACTCCGTCAATTCTATGAAGATGATGAATCATAAATCAAAAAAGAATCCTATATTATATGTAGTTTAGGGAGTGCTAGACTATTTTGTATAAATGCAAGTTAAAACAAGTCCAGATTAAGTCATTGCTCCTATTTTTTTTTTACTTTAAACCAGTTAATCCTATTGATTATTGATTGAAGTTAATTAGTACCCCAATATCAAACGAACACCCGCGTTTCTAATTTAGAAATCCACAGAAAATCAATAATCAGACTGCACCACCATTTAAAGTTAAAGTATAGGGAAAAAAGAAAGAGAGGCTTTCGCATTTATATTTAGAATGCATCATTGAAAATTCCAATGGATATAAGAAGTAAGGCTTTTTTTTTATGAGTAACTAATTGAAATATGAAAGGTATGGACATAGAATGAAAAGCCCGTCCCCGGATCTTTTTTTTTATATTATAATCTTATATTAATTATATTATAATCTTATATTAATATTATATTATAATAAAATATAATAAAAACTCTTTTCTTTTAATCTATGTATGTTCCCATCTTACTTGGATACAAATAGATTCAATTACATCTGTGTATTATTTGGTGTTATTTGAACACGATTAAATTTGTGAAAAAGATATAATTCAGATAAGAATTAATCATTATAAGAAAAAAGAATCATATTCTATCCAATATTATTATACTCTTAATAAAAAAATATTATACTCTTAAAAAAAAAAAAAGACAATCTTTTATTCTGATATAAAATCGGTATTATGATACGATATATATAATCCGATATGATATATATATATGATATATATAATAGGTATGCTCTGGGACGGAAGGATTCGAACCTCCGAATACCGGGACCAAAACCCGTTGCCTTACCACTTGGCCACGCCCCATTTTATATTTATATTCGACATTAATAAACACTAATATTCTTATTAGTTGTTCGTCAATTATAGTCTAAATATCTATAGAATAGATTGTTACTAGGATTTTGATACATTTAGATATAGTAGATAGAGAATTAAACGAAATTTATTGATCATTACATATAATTCAATTAAGATATTGTATGAAAGTATGATTTCTTCTATTCTCTTTTAATTTGAGAATTGAAGTATTTTTGGTTGAGTTAGTTCAAATCAAAGAAAAGTTTTTTGGTCTACCTTATTTTTTTTTTTTTAATTTTTACTCATTTTTTTATATAACTTAAACTTAAAAAAAAAAATAACATTATATTATTAAATTATTAATTTTATATTATTAATAACTCAATCAAAATAAATACAATTATCTTCAAGAACAAAACAAAAAAACAAAACGTTTGTTATGCTTAATATCTTTAGTTTGATCTGTATCTGGTTTAATTCTACTCTTTCTTCAAATAGTTTTTTCTTCGCCAAATTGCCTGAAGCCTACGCTTTTTTGAATCCAATCGTAGATTTTATGCCAGTAATACCTGTGCTATTTTTTCTCTTAGCTTTTGTTTGGCAAGCTGCTGTAAGTTTTCGATGAGATTTTGAATACTGTCCTAGAAAAATTCATGATTTATTATAAAAAAAAGATTCTAACAATTGATAAGATCAGATAAGTCTTATAGTATAAAGCTTCAATTCAAATATTGAAATTCTTGTATCGCCACGATAAGTCTGGAGATCACCCCATTTGCTAATTCGGACCCTTTTTTTACATTGAAAGAACCTATTAGAGTCCCCCACAATTAGATATTGTGGGTATGCAAAAAATTTTGTTAATGAAAGACTTGACTCATATTACATTACAAATGAATTTATGAAAATTCTTTTCTATTTCTTCTATTTCTAGCTTTATAAAAACCATTTTTGGTGTCAAAATGAGGTATATGTGGTATAAAAATGGAGAATCTATTCTCTTTTTTTCCAAAAAAATGATCTTGGAGATTGTGTAATGCTTACTCTCAAACTATTTGTTTACACAGTAGTGATATTCTTTGTTTCTCTCTTTATCTTCGGATTCCTATCTAATGATCCAGGACGTAATCCTGGACGTGAAGAATAAAAAATAAAGTTTTTGTTTTCCTTGCTCGATTTTTAAATGTTCTTAGGATTTTATCTATTCCACATCTTTAACTATTAAATAAAAAAAAAAGACTCGTCGAAATTGAAAGAGAAATAAAAAATACCACGTCATTAACAAAAGCGGAAAGAGAGGGATTCGAACCCTCGGTACGAAAAACCCGTACAACGGATTAGCAATCCGACGCTTTAGTCCACTCAGCCATCTCCCCCAATCGAAAAAGGATAATTACTATGTTACATTACACAAAAAGTAAGGTTTGAAAAAAGAGTCTTTCTTTCTTTTATACCTCTTATTTTTATTTTTTATATTATTTTTATTATATATAATTATATAGTATCTAGACATATAAAATATAAAAAATATTAAAAAATATAGAAATTAAAAGTAATTCCATTGAGATAAAGTAAGGGCTCGAAAGAGATATCTCCAATCTACTATTCCAATGAATATAAATTATAATTCTATAATTATATATTATAAGTAATAATAGTAATAATATATATTATAAGTAATAAATTATATATTACTACTATATAATTTAATATATAATAAAAGTACCTCTTTGATTTCGTCTCCAAGAGCTTTTTTTAATTCCACAGCCCGGCCTGGTCAGTACCTCGCTGGGCCTTTTTTGTTCCAATGAATCGTAGAAAAAATGATTTATTTGATTTGAAAAAAGGATACTTGTTATTGAAACAACAACAATCATAATAAAGACTATTTCGATTCCTATGATACAGAATAGAATCAAAGTGTCATTTCTTAATTATTTGATCTTTCTT